CGATATATAAAAAATTCTCGATTCGAACATGCTGTAAGAAATGAAATGTCACAATATTTTTTTTATACATGTCAAAGTGATGGAAAACGAAGAATTTCTTTTACATATCCATCAAGTTTATCCGCTTTTTTTGAAATGCTACGACAAAAAATGTATTTTTATTTTTTTACAACAAAAAAATTCGTCTGTGATGAACTGGATAAGTTCTTCTATGATGAACTGCATAATTATTATTGTTGGATTTATACCAATGAAAAAAAATGGAGGAGCCTAAGGAACGAGTTTAGAGATAGAATTGAAGCCCTGGACAGAGGATCTCCTTATCTGGATGTACTCGAAAAAAAGACTCGATTATGCAATAATAAAACTAAAGAAGAATACTTGCCTAAAATATATGATCCTCTCTTAAACGGATCCTATCGTGGAATAATTAAAAATTTTTATTTACCTTCAATCCTAAATGAAACTTCAGTCAAAAATTCGATAGAGACAAATTTGATAAATAAACTCAATAAAGTTCATAGTATCCTTCTTTTTAAGGGTAAGGAACTTAATGTTCCTAATTTTGAAGAATTGTACCAGAAATTGGAAGGGAAAATAGCGACATTGGAAGAGAAATTGGACCAGAAATTGGAAGAGAAATTGGGACAGAAAATATATACATTGGATAAAAAATCATTAGCAAGAGAATTGAGTCTTTTAATCGATGAATTTGCTGAAGAATCAACATCAAATTTGAAAGTAATTTCTTTATTTCCGGAACAAAGACGAATTGATTCAGAAGATCCAGAGAAAGTTTTGAAATTTTTAATCGAAAGAGTCATAATTGATCCCATCATTCAACCAATAGGCGATACAGCCATAATTCCTCCCATGGAAAAAACAACTCGAAAAAAATCGATTGTAATAAATAAAAAAGTCCCCCAATGGTCATACAAATTATTCAGCGAGGTAGAACAACTCGGAAAAACTACAGCAACGGAAGAGGGGGAAGAGTGGATAGTAGATCATCAAATTCGCTCGAGGAGGGCGAAACGTATAGTTCTTTTTACGCAGGGTCCGGAGGAGGCAGAGAATGCCGACCCTAGTATCAAAACTATGACGAAGCCTGATGAAATAGAAGAAGTGGATATGATAGATTATCCCTATGAAGCGGATTTTCGTCGAGACATAATCACAGGTTCTATGCGTGTTCAAAGACGTAAAACCCTTACGGGGAAAATGTTTCCCTTATATCCGTATTCCCCACTTTTTTTCGACAGAGTAGGATTTTCTTGGGATGTTCTTTTCGAACCATTCATATTATCAGTAATTGATATTTCCGACCTAATACAAGACATTTTTATAAAGGGTATAAAAGGAAGCGTAGCAAAAAGAATAAAGAGGTTGAAAAAAAAAAAAAAAATGTACATGGAGGAAAACAAAAGCTACGAAGAAATTCAAAAAGAAGTCAATGAAATGGAAAAGGGGCAGGACGGGCAGACGGAAATGGAACGAATAGAAAGGACACGAGAAAGAATATCAGACCTCTATGATATCCTTATTTTTGCTCATGGACTAAGAGCTTTAATTTTACAACTTCAGTCGAGGCTTAGACAATCTATTGTATTACCTTCGTTGATACTAGCTAAAAATATTGTCCGTTTCTTATTACGCCAAGAGTCCGAGTGGGAGCAGGATATAAGGGAGATCAATAGAGAAGTGTATGTTATATGCACCTATAATGGTATGCCAGTACTAGAACCAGGAAGAAACGGAATTTGGACTAAAAACTGGGCCACAGAGGGTATACAAATAATGATACGATTTCCTTTCCGTCTGAAACCTTGGCACCGATCTAAGATACGACCTTCTCGTAGTGATCCAAATCCAAAGCAGGAAAGTCCTGCTGCTTTTTTAACGGTTTGGGGACTGGAAACTGACCGTCCTTTTGGTTCTCCTCTCGTAGGACTTGGTATTTTGTTTTGTTATTATTTTGGACCCCCTTTGAAAAAACTCCAAAAAGCAATTAGAAAGTGGAGTTTTCGAGGTCTAAAAAGTTTCAAAGAAAGAACAAAATTCTTGTTTCTAAAGGCCCAAAAAGAACAAAAAAAATTGAGAGAGGATTCGAGTGAAATAAAAAAATATTTTATAAAAAATAATCAGATGATTCATGAATCATCCATTCAAACCCGATCTATGGATTGGACAAATTATTCACTGACAGAAATTAAAATGAAAGATCTGACTGATAGAACAAGCACAATCAGAAATCAAATAGAAAGAATTACAAAAGACAATAAAAATGGATTTCGAACTCTAAAGAGAAATATTAGTCCTAACAAAACAAGTTATGGTGCTCAAAAATTAGCATCACTAAAAAATATTTTTCAGATATTAAAAAGAAGAAATGATCGATTAATCCGTAAATCACATTATTTTATAAAATGGATCGTGGAAAGGATATACACAGATATCCTTCTAGAGAGCTTTCCATATATCATTAATCGTCTTACTAATAGTCTTTATAGGCCCATGAACATTATAAAACTTTTTCGTAAATTCAAAAAAAAATATATTGTTGATACAAAAGAGAAAAAGATCATTGAGCGTATTTCAACTATACAAAAAAAACTTTCACCTTCTCGTATTCGTCATAAGATTCAGACGAAGTCGGGGGTTTCTTTAAAATTCTCCCTCGTGTCACAGGCCTATGTATTTTACAAATTATCACAAACCCAGGTTATTAACTTGTATAAGTTAAGATCTGTCCTTCAATATGACGGAGCATCTTTATTTATTAAGAATGAAATAAAAGATTATTTTCGAAGACAAGGAATAATTTCTTCCGAATTAAAGCATAAGAACCTTCAGAATTCTGGAATGAATCAATGGAAAAATTGGTTAAAGAGTCATTATCCATACGATTTATCTGAGCTAAAATGGTCTAAATTAGTACCGCAAAAATGGCGAAATATAGTCAATCAACATTGTAGGGTTGAAAATAAAAATTTAATCAAACGGGATTCAGATGAATCTGAAAGAGAGGAAAAGTTTTCGTTATTGCTAAATAAAAACGATCATTTTAAAAAAATGTATAGATATGATCTTTTAGCATATCAATCAATTTATTATGAAGATAAAAAGGACTCATATAATTACAATATACATAAACCGAAATTGGTTGATATGGGGTCGAGTATCCCTATTACTAATTTTATAAGAAAAGATTATTTTCTGTATAGAAAAAATACAGATAGAAAATATTTTGATACGAAAAGTCTTTTTTATCTCAAAATTAATAAAGATAAAGAAATCAACCCATCCAATCAAAAGGGTTTCTTTTCTTTTTTTGATTGGATGGGAATGAATGAAGAAAGACTCAATCGTCCTGTCTCGAAGCCGATACCTTGGTTATTCCCACAATTTGAGTTATTTTTTAATGTATATAAATTGAAACCGGGGTTTATACCAATTCATTCACTTATTTTTCATTTTAATGAAGATGTTAGTCAAAATAAAAATATCACTAAAAAGAAAAAGGGGGATCTTATACTATCAAATGAAAAAGAAAAAAAATCTTTTGAATTAGAGAATCAAGAAGAAAAAAAAACCACAGGTCAAAGAGATCTCACATCAGATGCCCAAAACCGAGGGAACCCTGAATCTGTTCTCTCAAACCAACAAAAATATATGGAAGAACTTTCTACGAAATCAGATATGAAAATGGGTAGAACGAAAAAGAAATACAAAAGCATTTGGCCTTGGGAAATAGACTTCGATGCGTTCATGAAAGGATCTTTTGCTTTGCAATTGAAATGGCTCCTGAGTCCTTTGACTTTGGAATTATTCGATTATGCGCTGTCCGTACTTGAATGGGAAAAGGAAAGCAGAATGACAACAAAGTTTGGTTTCGGCTTTATTAAGAAGGAGGAGTTAACTCTGGATCCAATGCTAATCCGGGATTTTAATCTTTCAAAAATCCTAAAAGAGGGAATATTTATTATCGAACCCGTTCGTATACCTGTAAAACATAATGTAGAATTTTTTATGTATCAAACCATAAGGATTTCTTTGGTTCATGAGATTAAAAAAAAAAATAATAAAAAAAGATACAGAGAAAATATGGATAAGAATCATTTTGATGAATCGCTTGCAAGACATCAAATGATGACGAAAAATATAAACAAAAATCATTATGATTTGCTTGTTCCTGAAAATATTTTATCGTCTAGACGGCGTAGAGAATTGAGAATTCTAAGTTGTTTCAATTCAAGGAATAGTAATTGTGTGGATAAAAATGCAGTATTTTGCAATGGGAACAAGGTAAAAACCTGTGGTCAATTTTTGGATGAAAGCAAAGATCTTGATAGAGATAAAATTCAATTAAAATTCTTTCTTTGGCCCAATTATCGATTAGAAGATTTAGCTTGTATGAATCGCTATTGGTTTGATACTAATAATGGTAGTCGTTTCAGTATGTTAAGGATACGTATGTATCCACGATTGAAAATTTATTGATGATACAATTGTCTTAGATATCCCCTACAATATATATCGGGTGGATAAATAGCTGCGCACATGCCTTGTCTTACATCCTTTTTTTATACATGAATACTAATTCAATGACGTATCAATTAGATCATAAAATAAATAAATAAGGAAATTCGGATTGATTGTTGTGTATACCAGATCAAAATACCTCGCATTATTCTTACTGATCAGTAAAATTCATATTCGTAAAATAAAAATAGTAAATTAATAAAAAAATTGACGAAGATATATATTTATATGGATTTATTATGCCAAAAAATGCATTCATGTCTGTTATTTCACTAGAAGAAAAGAAAGGGTCTGTAGAATTTCAAGTACTCTCTTTTACCTACAAGATACGAAGACTTAGCTCGCATTTGGAATTACACAAAAAAGACTATTCATCTCAGAGAGGTCTACGGAAGATTTTAGGAAAACGTCAACGTCTTCTAGCTTTTTTTTCAAAAAAGAATAGAGTGCGTTATAAAGAATTAATCAGCCAATTGAATATTCGAGAAATAAAAAAACGTTAATTTAAATTTGACCGATACTTTTATTTCATTAATTCGAGCTTCAATAAAATTTGATGAACTTTTTTTAGTTTTCAGCAATTCATGGAAGAAGAAATACGGATAAAACTTATGATCGAACCAATTACAAGAAAAGATCTGATGATAGTCAATATGGGGCCTCAGCACCCATCAATGCATGGTGTTCTGCGCCTCGTTGTTACTTTAGATGGTGAAGATGTTATTGACTGTGAACCGGTTCTGGGTTATTTGCATAGAGGGATGGAAAAAATTGCAGAAAATAGAACAATTATACAATATTTGCCTTATGTAACACGTTGGGATTATTTAGCTACTATGTTCACAGAAGCAATAACTATAAATGCACCAGAACAATTAGGAAATATTCAAGTACCTAAACGGGCTAGCTATATCCGAGTTATTATGTTGGAATTAAGTCGTATAGCTTCTCATTTGTTATGGCTTGGACCTTTTATGGCGGATATTGGTGCACAAACCCCCTTCTTTTACATTTTTAGAGAAAGAGAATTAATATATGATCTATTCGAAGCTGCCACTGGTATGAGAATGATGCATAATTATTTTCGTATCGGAGGAGTCGCTGCAGATCTACCTTACGGTTGGATCGATAAATGTTTGGATTTCTGTGAGTATTTTTTAACAGCAATTGCAGAATATCAAAAACTTATTACACGAAATCCTATTTTTTTGGAACGAGTAGAAGGAGTGGGCATTATTAGCGGGGAAGAAGCAATAAATTGGGGATTGTCAGGCCCAATGTTACGAGCTTCCGGAATAGAATGGGATCTTCGTAAAGTTGATCATTATGAATGTTATGAAGAATTTGATTGGGAAGTTCAATGGCAGAAGGAGGGTGATTCGTTGGCTCGTTATTTTATCCGAATTGGTGAAATGGTGGAATCTATTAAAATAATTCAGCAAGCTCTAGAAGGAATTCCAGGAGGGCCCTATGAGAATTTAGAAAGCCGACGTTTTATTAGAGTAAGAGATCCTGAGTGGAATAATTTTGAATATAGATTCATTAGTAAAAAGCCGTCTCCCACGGTTGAGTTATCGAGACAAGAACTTTATGTAAGAATGGAGGCCCCCAAGGGCGAATTGGGAATTTATTTGATAGGAGATCAGAGTGCTTTTCCGTGGAGATGGAAAATTCGCCCGCCGGGTTTTATTAATTTACAAATTCTTCCTCATTTAGTTAAAAGAATGAAATTGGCAGATATTATGACAATACTAGGGAGCATAGATATCATTATGGGAGAAATTGATCGTTGAAATGATAATTGATACAACAACAATAAGAGTACAAGCTATCCATTATTTTTCTATATTAGAATTATTAAAGGAAGTCTATGTGACTTTATGGGTGCTTATACCTATTTTTATTCTTATTTTTGGAATTACAATAGGTGTACTAGTAATTGTGTGGTTAGAAAGAGAAATATCCGCAGGGATACAACAACGTATTGGACCGGAATATACGGGACCCTTGGGAATTCTTCAAGCTCTAGCTGACGGAATAAAACTACTTTTCAAAGAGAACCTTCTTCCATCAAGAGGAGATAGGGGTTTATTTAGTCTTGGACCCTCCATAGCAGTCATATCAATTCTACTAAGTTATTCAGTAATTCCTTTTAGTTATCGATTTATTCTAGTCGATCTCAGTAATGGTGTTTTTTTATGGATTGCGATTTCAAGTATTGCCCCCATAGGGCTTCTTATGTCAGGATATGGATCAAATAATAAATATTCTTTTTTAGGTGGTTTGCGGGCTGCTGCCCAATCTATTAGTTATGAAATACCACTAACTCTTTGTGTGTTATCAATATCTCTACGTGTGATTCGTTGAGGCCTAAATTTTCCACAATTTAGTTTTCTTTCATTCGAAAGTTTTCGAAGAATGCTCTAAAGTATATTGAATAAATAACTTTTTTATTCAACCTTCGAGTTTAAGAAACTAAACCAAATAGTTAGATGAGTGAAAGAAAACAGCTTAGAAATTCGCAGTAAAAAAATTAAGTCTCAGTTCCTATGTACAAGAATTAAACCAAAGTTAATAGTTAATCTAAGTAAATAGAAGCAGTAAATAAAAACTATTTACCCCAAGGCTTGTTGATTTATTATCATGGCTTGAAGCGGGTTAAACAGACCCATTCTTTGGAGTTCGTGCTATCATTTGTATGTATTGGATTAGTATACATGACACGACTTGTCGAAGATATTGAGCAAAACTGATTGGATGGTTAGGAAAACCAAGGTACACAAAGGATTTGTAATAGAGATTTTCTAAGTTATTGGAAAAAAAAAATTACACATAAACGACATACTAATTGGGGCTTTAAATTAGTAGAAATGATCAAGTAGTACTCCCCAAAATTCCGATCCAGAGTATGCTGCTATCCACCGATAAAGTGAATAACTATCAGGAACGAAGTAATCCTTTACTTAGTTTTTTGCGAAAAAGTCTTGCAAAATTTTTTATTATTCTTGTTGTTATATAGCTGTATTAAAAGAGCTAACTTTCTGAATTTATTTATTTTCATAATAAAAGGAATAGTGTGAGATATCTATTAATATTTCCTCAAAAGAAAATTTTTAAAGGGGTTTAAATTAAGTATCAATAAAAAAAGTAAAGAATGAGATCAATTCCGAAGCCCTTGAGTATAGCAGACAGAATTCCGTGGGTTTAATTAAGGACCTTTCGATTAATATGAATTTTGACTCTATATATATTACAAAACTATACAAATTAAAGAATATAGAATCAGTCTTTAGATTTATGTGGGACCCTCGAGGAGCCGTATGAGGTGAAAATCTCATGTACGGTTCTGTAATAGCGATGATAACAGTGATCGTATCACCGACTAGAATTTTCTAACAGTTTAAGTACAGTTGATATAGTTGAGGCACAGTCCAAATATGGGTTTTGGGGTTGGAATTTATGGCGTCAACCAATAGGATTTCTTGTTTTTATAATTTCGTCTCTAGCTGAATGTGAAAGATTACCTTTTGATTTACCCGAAGCGGAGGAAGAATTAGTAGCAGGTTATCAAACAGAATATTCGGGTATTAAATTTGGTTTATTTTATGTTGCTTCCTATCTAAATCTCCTAGTGTCGGCATTATTTGTAACAGTTCTTTACTTGGGAGGCTGGAATTTTTCTATTTCGTCCATAACCGTTCCGGACCTTTTTGAACTAAATGCAAGAGATGGCGTCTTTGGAACAACAATAGGTATTTTCATTACATTAGCGAAAACTTTTTTGTTCTTATTTCTTTCTATCACAACAAGATGGACATTTCCTCGACTGAGAATGGACCAACTATTAAATCTTGGGTGGAAATTTCTTTTACCTATTTCCTTAGGTAATTTATTATTAACAACTTCTTCCCAACTCTTTTCATTATAATCTAAGCAAAAGCTACTATTTTCTATTCCCTAGTAACTAGATGGATAATTTGTCACAAACAAGAGAAAGAAACAAACAAAATTATCGATATTTAGGATATGTTCCCTATATTAACTGGGTTCCTGAATTATGGTCAACAAACAGTGCGAGCGGCTAGGTATATCGGTCAAGGTTTTTTGATTACCTTATCCCACGCGAATCGTTTACCTATAACTATTCAATACCCTTATGAAAAATTGATCGCATCAGAACGCTTTCGCGGTCGAATCCACTTTGAATTCGATAAATGCATTGCTTGTGAGGTATGTGTTCGTGTATGTCCTATAGATTTACCTGTTGTTGATTGGAAATTAGAAACGGATATTCGAAAGAAACGGTTACTTAATTACAGTATTGATTTCGGAATCTGTATTTTTTGTGGTAATTGCATTGAGTATTGCCCAACAAATTGTTTATCTATGACAGAAGAATATGAGCTTTCTACATATGATCGTCATGAATTAAATTATAATCAAATAGCTTTAGGCCGTTTACCAATATCAATAATAGATGATTACACAATTCAAACTATCTTGAAGTGGCCTCAATTTAATAAAAACGAACTACTTTGATTCATGAACACTTTTCTTTGGAAACTAAAAAACAACTATTCATCTGATTGGTTCATGAACCGTGAAGATTTACTTAGAATTTTTTTTGAATGTAATGATTTCAACTAGATTCGAACTCGCTTTTTAGATAAAGTTAGATAAAGAATATGATTATTCTACTAACTGGACCTACAAAAATTCGCAAACCTTTTCACATATATTAGAATTGAATTCAACAAGAAACGTGTCCTAAATAAATCACCTTAACTTATTTTCTCCTGGTCAGTTCAATAAGATCATGAAAGAGCCCGAGTTTTATATCTTTTAAAAATTGAATGGATTTACCTGGACCAATACATGATTTTCTTTTAGTTTTTCTGGGATCAGGTCTTATCTTAGGAGGCCTAGGAGTTATTTTATTTACCAATCCCATTTTTTCTGCCTTTTCTCTGGGATTGGTTCTTGTTTTTATATCTTTATTCTATATTTTAGCAAACTCTCAGTTTGTAGCGTCTGCACAACTTCTTATTTACGTAGGAGCTATAAATGTTTTAATCATATTTGCTGTAATGTTCATCAATGGATTAGAATATGATAAAGATTTTCGTCTTTGGACTCTTGGAGACGGAATTGCTTTGTTAGTTTGTATCAGTATTTTTTTTTTATTAATTGCTAGTATTCTAAATACGTCATGGTATGGAATTGTTTGGACTACAAAATTAAACCAGATTATAGAACAAGATTTGATAAATAATAGTCAACAAATCGGAATTCATTTATCAACAGATTTTTTTCTCCCATTTGAACTCATTTCAATAATTCTTTTAGTTGCTTTGATAGGTGCAATTTCCATGGCTCGTCAATAAAATTTAAATAAAAGCATCGCTCCAACGAAAACAGAAGAAAGTTTTCTAGTATCCATTCAATTCTCTTGGAATTGGTGTATAATAAAAAAATATAAATGTCAATCTATTACTAACAAATTTCTTTGCTATGTATTTATTCGAGTGAATGAAATTGTTGTTCATATTGAAATAAAGAAATATTGATAAGGAGTTGCTCAATGCTACTCGAACATGTACTTCTTTTGAGTGCCTATTTATTTTCTATAGGTATCTATGGATTAATCACAAGCCGAAATTTAGTTAGAGCTCTTATGTGTCTTGAACTTATATTGAATGGGGTTAATCTTAATTTCGTAACATTTTCCGACTTTTTTGATAGTCGTCAACTAAAAGGAAATATTTTCTCCATTTTTGTTATAGCGATTGCAGCCGCTGAAGCAGCTATTGGACCGGCTATTGTTTCGGCAATTTATCGTAACAGAAAATCAACTCGTATTAATCAATCAAATTTGTTAAATAAGTAGTATTAAAATTATTATTATTAGAAAAATTTGAATAGCTATCAATTAAAATTATAATTTTTATTAGAAAATAATTTATAATCTTCAAAAATGAAATAAATAAAAGTATTTTGTACCTCTTTTGTAAACCGACCCAGAACTAAGTTGATTCAATAAATTCTGGTTAATCATTGATTCGTCTGGTCTTTAAATATGTAAAAATTTTTTACTTATTTATAATTTATTTACATATAGGTTATACTAGATCGAACATTTATTATATTCAAAAAAAAGTAAAGATCCAATGTCACATTCAGTAAAGATTTATGATACATGTATAGGATGTACTCAATGTGTCCGAGCTTGCCCCACAGATGTATTAGAAATGATACCTTGGGACGGATGTAAAGCTAAACAAATAGCTTCTGCCCCAAGAACAGAGGATTGTGTTGGTTGTAAGAGATGTGAATCTGCCTGTCCGACCGATTTTTTGAGTGTTCGAGTTTATTTATGGCATGAAACAACTCGCAGTATGGGTCTAGCTTATTAATACGTTCCAGAAAACTCCACTTGAATCCAGTCGATGTTTGTTTACCGACAAAAACCCGAGCTCGCCATTAAAATATTTCATATTTTTTTATTTTTCGAGTACGGGTTTTTCGTACAAGTGTATTTTGTCTTTACCACGAATGATTTTCCTTGGTTAACCTTAATTGTCGTTTTACCCATATTTGCGAGTTCATTAATTTTATTTCTCCCTCATAGGGGTAATAAGGTAATTAGATGGTATACTATGTGTATATGTATATTAGAATTCCTACTCATAACTTATGTGTTCTGTTATCATTTCCAGCCAGATGATCCATTAATCCAACTAGCCGAAGATTATAACTGGATTAACTTTTTTGATTTTCACTGGAGATTGGGAATAGACGGGCTTTCTATCGGACCCATTTTACTGACGGGATTCATCACAACTTTAGCTACTTTAGCAGCTTGGCCGGTTAATCGGGATTCCAGATTATTCCATTTCTTGATGTTAGCAATGTATAGTGGTCAAATAGGGTTATTTTCTTCTCGGGACCTTTTACTTTTTTTTCTAATGTGGGAATTAGAATTAATTCCCGTGTATCTCCTTTTATCCATGTGGGGAGGAAAGAAACGTCTCTACTCCGCTACAAAGTTTATTTTGTACACTGCGGGGGGTTCCATTTTTTTATTGCTGGGAGTTTTGGGTCTCGGGTTATATGGTTCATTAGAACCAACATTAAATTTTGAAACGTTAGCTAATCAATCGTATCCTGTAGGATTAGAAATAATATTTTATATTGGATTTCTTATTGCTTTTGCTGTTAAATTACCGATTATACCCCTACATACATGGTTACCAGATACCCATGGAGAAGCACATTACAGTACTTGTATGCTTTTAGCTGGAATCCTATTAAAAATGGGAGCATATGGATTGGTTCGTATAAATATGGAATTCTTACCTCACGCTCATTCTCTATTTTCTCCTTGGTTGATGATAGTAGGCACAATACAAATAATCTATGCAGCTTCAGCATCGCCAGGGCAACGTAATTTAAAAAAAAGAATAGCATATTCCTCTGTATCTCATATGGGTTTCATAATTATAGGAATTAGTTCTATAACTGATACGGGATTCAATGGAGCCCTTTTACAAATAGTTTCCCATGGATTTATTGGTGTTGCGCTTTTTTTCCTAGCCGGAACAAGTTATGATAGAATCCGTCTTGTTTATCTCGACGAAATAGGAGGAATAGCCATTTCAATGCCAAAAATATTCACACTCTTTAGTACTTTTTCGATGGCTTCCCTTGCATTACCAGGCATGAGTGGTTTTTTTGCCGAATTAATAGTATTTTTTGGAATAATTACCAGTCAAAAAATTTTGTTAATGTCAAAAGTTCTACTTGCTGTTGGCATGGCAATTGGAATGATATTAACTCCTATTTATTTATTATCTATGTTACGCCAAATGTTCTATGGATATCAGTTTTTAAATAGCAAAAATTCCGCTGTTTTTGATTCTGGTCCGCGAGAGTTATTTGTTTCACTCGCTATCTTTCTACCAGTAATAGGTATTGGCATTTACCCCGATTTTGTTCTTTCACTATCGGTTGAGAAGGTAGAATCTATCTTATCTAAGTTTTTTTATAAATAGTTTTAATTTCAAAATCCTTTTTTATTTAACGCAAAAAAATTAATTGTAATTTGAATCGGATAGTTTGACGTTTGTGAAAACCATTTGAATCCAGTAGTATAGTGATTCAAATGGTTCTCGACAAGGCTTGCTTTTTAAAATGTATATAGGATATACCTTGGCCTGTGGTTGTATTCCTTAATTTTTTAATATAAATGAACCATAACTATGTAATCCTATTCCTAATAGATTGACGCCAAAATAGCATATCCAAATTATAAGAAATCCTATAGAAGCCACAATTGCGGAGTTTTTACTTTTAAAATTTATATTTGTTTTAATATGTAAATAAATCGCGAATATTATCCAAGTAATAAAAGCCCACGTTTCCTTTGGGTCCCAATTCCAATATGATCCCCATGCTTCATTAGCCCATACCGCTCCTGAAAGAATACCTATGGTTAAAAAGATAAACCCTAGACTAATAACACGGGAACTCCAATAATCTAATTGTTCAATTAATTGAGACCTATAATAATTACGAAGAGACAAAAGATAAGGGCTTTTAAAAATGTTGTTTTCTTCATTCGTGTATTGAATCTTCCCAAAGAACAAAGACTCATTTAATAAAAATTTTCTTTTAACAAAAGGACTTCTATTGTTTTGAAATGTAATAACTAGCAGGGCTGCTGAGAATAATGATCCACATACCAGAGCTGCATAAGCTAATATCATCAGACTTACATGCATCATTAACCACTGAGATTGGAGAGCGGGTACTAATATTGTGGATTGCTTCGTTTGAGTTAAAAAGCCTGACGTAGCAAAGCCCTGGGTAAAAATAGCACCGGGCGCTGTTATTGCACTTAAAGTTTTTTTTTTCAAATTTAAATAAGGAATCATATCAATAATATAAAAATTCCACGAAAGGAAGATTAATGATTCATATAAATTACTTAACGGGAAATGCCCCGAATACATACAACGAATGCCTAATAATGCTGTTATACAGAAAAAACTAAGTATCATACCCTTTTCTAATGAATCGTATAGTTCTATTATTTCGTTGACTACTAAAGTCATTAAATGAACCGTAATTACAATTGAAACGATTGAAAAGGAAATATGATTGAAAAGATGCTCTAAAGTCAAAAATATCATAAGAATTAATATATAAATATAAAAAATAAAAGAGAGCCCTCAATTTAAATAATTTTAAATCCTGAAATAGAAATTTAGTGTTATAAATTTTTATAATTTATAAAATGCTGTGCCGCTACTCGGACTCGAACCGAGATGCTCTAGCACTGCTTCCTAAGAGCAGCGTGTCTACCAATTTCACCATAGCGGCTTGTTTGAAATCATAATAGCTTATTTATCTTTAATCGTCGAGATTCAAAGATTTATATCAATGAGGATATTTTTATAAAATATAAAATATTTTTCTTGAAATTAAACAATTTCACCTAAGAAAATATGCACTCAAGCCAGATCGGTAAATCCGAGTTTTTTCTTATCTTAAGAGAGTACTAATCAAGTAATAATGCATTTTTTATCTATTTATCTTAATTTGAAAAATAGTAAATAAAAAAAAAGAATATGTATCTATTCATATATAAAATAACACTTTTAAAAAAGTTATAAAGATCCATTTTGATTGCCCAAATGAAATTTTTTTGTACAAAATTTCTCACAAAATATAAATTTTAAAGAAAAAAGGACATAGATAAGAATTCAGAGACAGAAAATAGAGCGAAAACTTTTAATACAATCCTAGGGACCCCTTTTTTACTAATAAAGATCTAAACCCTTTTATTTTCTATTAGGTATTGATATGGGCAAGTTGATGGGGAAACTTAGAATCCCCATCCCATAAAGACTAAATTAGATAAAAAAAAAAAAAAGACAGTGACATTTTCTAGTTTTCAAGCAAAACGTACCGCTTTTTAATATCTAGGCCAACCTATTTGTAGTATACATATCATAAGAGAAAAGCAAGTTCTATTTAATGTTAATCAACCATATTCCTATTTATATTAATTTAAATTAATATAAAGCATTAATTATATATTTATATATGATTTCCATTTAAAATGCGTTTTTATACTTTATTTATTACTATAAATTCTAAAGCAAATTTTTTATAATATAAGTTTTTTGAGTCAGATCTATTCAGATTTATATACGATTTAATTACTTATTTTTGTATAAAAAACTTTTTGAATTACCGGTAGAAATAGATTTTGCTAATGAAAAAGCTTTTAATGCTACCGAATATCCTTTTTTTTTCCAAATATTTTTACGAATACGCTTTTTGGAAATTGAAGTACGCTTTTTTGGAACTGCCATTTTAAAACCAATATTGCTTGTTAGGGTTGGATGTGAAAGACATCTATTGTTCAAGGCCAAGGAATCCTTCTTTCCTATTTTTTTTAGTTTAAAATTGAAATTGAGACTAGTTATTTAGTTAAATAGTTAAATTAAAGTAGACAGTATTTTTTCTGTTTTTATCATTATTTTTATTGTATATTATGTAAAGTCGAAAGTAAAGTTCTTAGCGCTCATCAAAAAAGATAAATATTCTTTATTCTAATTATAAGAATTAGAATAGACGATAATTAATTAAAAAGTTTCCCATAGAATTAATAACTGATTCTGAATAATCAAAAATAAAAATTTTTATTTCAATAGTTCGTCATTTTTTACTTACATTATGTTATGTGTTTTCCGGAATCTTGTGATTCATAGCAGTAGCAGACTGAAGTATTTTTTATTTTTATATCTATGGATTTATTAAATTGAAATTAATAAAAATAGTGGAAAGTCTAAATTTAGTTTAACTATGAACTTTTTTTCATTTGACCAATTTTAATTTCTTGAGTTAAATAGTAAAAAAGTGCTTATTCTAATAATTTCTATTTCGAATAGAAATAAAACTCTATTTTTGCATATCTTAATTTGTTTTTTTTTATTGACCTCTTTTGAAAGAGGTAAGAGCCAGTGAATCGAAAATCAAATTTTATTTTTTATGGAACATATATACCAATATGCATGGATTATACCTTTTATTCCACTTACAGTTCCTTTGTTAATAGGAGCGGGACTTCTTATGTTTCCGACAACAACAAAAAATCTTCGTCGTATGTGGGCTTTTCCTAGTCTTTTGTTATTAAGTCTAGTTATGCTGTTTGCAATGAAATTGTCTAGTCAACAAATAAATAGCAATTACATCTACCAATCCATATGGTCGTGGACCATCAATAATGATTTTTCTTTAGAATTCGGTTACTTGATTGATCCACTTACTTCTATTATGTCAATGTTAATAACTACTGTTGGTATTCTAGTTCTTCTTTTTAGTGACAATTATATGTATCATGATCAAGGATATTTGAGATTCTTTGCTTATCTAAGTTTTTTCAATAGTTCTATGCTTGGTTTAGTTACTAGTTCGAATTTAATACAAATTTATTTTTTTTGGGAATTAGTTGGAATGTGCTCATATCTATTAATAGGTTTTTGGTTTACACGACCTATTGCAGCAAATGCTTGTCAAAAAGCGTTTGTAACTAATCGTGTAGGGGATTTTGGTTTATTATTAGGAATTTTAGGTATTTATTGGTTAACCGGCAGTTTCGAATTTCGAGATCTATTCGAAATATTCAATACCTCCATTTCTAATACGGAAATACATCTTTTAGTTGGAACTGTATGTACTTTTTTATTATTTGCTGGTGCAATTGCCAAATCTGCGCAATTTCCCCTTCATGTATGGTTACCTGATGCTATGGAGGGGCCCACCCCTATTTCGGCTCTTATACATGCTGCTACTATGGTAGCAGCGGGTATTTTTCTTGTTGCTCGTCTATTTCCTATTTTAATAGTAATTCCCTCCATACTTAATCTAATCGCTTTAATAGGGATAATAACAGTACTTTTAGGAGCTACTTTAGCTCTTTCTCAAAAAGACATTAAGAGATGTTTAGCTTATTCGACAATGTCACAATTGGGGTATATGATGTTAGCTCTAGGTATGGGGTCTTATAGAGCTGCTTTATTTCATTTGATTACTCATGCTTACTCAAAAGCATTATTGTTTTTAGGATCTGGCTCCATTATTCATTCTATGGAAGCTATTGTTGGATATTCTCCAGAGAAAAGCCAAAATATGGTTTTTATGGGAGGGTTAAAAAAATATGTGCCAATTACAAAAACTGCTTTTTTTTTAGGTACACTTTCTCTTTCTGGTATTCCGCCTCTTTCTTGTTTTTGGTCCAAAGATGAAATTCTTAATGATACTTGGTTGTATTCACCAATTTGCGCAACCATTGCCTGGGCTACAGCAGGATTAACTGGATTTTATATGTTTCGCATCTATTTACTTACATTTGAGGGTCATTTAAATGTTCATTTTCAAAATTACAATGGAAAAATAAGTAGTTCCTTCTATTCACTATCCTTATGGGGCCAAAAGGGACTAAAACCTATTAACAAGAATTTGTATTTGGTAACTTTAGTATCAATAAAAAATAACGAAGGTTTTGATAAGAATTCACACGTAAAAAAAAAAAAAACTCTGCGATCCGTTCTTATTTTTGATAATTGTGACAATAAAAATATTTCGTCATACCCTAATGAATCCGGTAATACTATGTTAGTTTCGTTGCTTTTATTGATTTTCTTTACTTTATTTATTGGCTGCATAGGAATTCCTTTTAATCAAGTAAATAAAGATGGCATAGAGTTTGATATATTGTCCAAATGGTTAACCCCATCTACAAACCTTTTGCATCAAAAATTTAATAATCAAAATTCTTTTGATTGGTCTGAATTTATAACAAATGCAACCTTTTCAGTTAGTATAGCTTATTCGGGAATAGTTATAGCAGCTTTTTTATATAAACCTGTTTATTCATCCTTACAAAATTTTAACTTAATTAATTGTTTTTGGAAAAGGTATCCAAATAGGGGTTTTTCAGATAAAATACAAAATTTAATATATGATTGGGCCCATTATCGTGGTTACATAGATGCTTTTTATACTAGATACATAATTCGGAGTGTAAGAGGATTGTCCGAATTAGTTCATTTTTTTGATAAGCTTATAATTGATGGAATTCCAAATGGCTTGGGTATTACAAGTTTTCTTGTAGGAGAGGGTCTCAAGTATGGGGGTGGGGGGCGCATTTCTTCTTATCTTTTTTTTTATTTTTTTTATTCGTCAATTTTTTTATTAATTTACTATTTTTATTTTACGAATATGAATTTTACTGATCAGTAAGAATAATGCGAGGTATTTTGATCTGGTATACACAACAATCAATCCGAATTTCCTTATTTATTTATTTTATGATCTAATTGATACGTCATTGAATTAGTATTCATGTATAAAAAAAGGATGTAAGACAAGGCATGTGCGCAGCTATTTATCCACCCGATATATATTGTAGGGGATATCTAAGACAATTGTATCATCAATAAATTTTCAATCGTGGATACATACGTATCCTTAACATACTGAAACGACTACCATTATTAGTATCAAACCAATAGCGATTCATACAAGCTAAATCTTCTAATCGATAATTGGGCCAAAGAAAGAATTTTAATTGAATTTTATCTCTATCAAGATCTTTGCTTTCATCCAAAAATTGACCACAGGTTTTTACCTTGTTCCCATTGCAAAATACTGCATTTTTATCCACACAATTACTATTCCTTGAATTGAAACAACTTAGAATTCTCAATTCTCTACGCCGTCTAGACGATAAAATATTTTCAGGAACAAGCAAATCATAATGATTTTTGTTTATATTTTTCGTCATCATTTGATGTCTTGCAAGCGATTCATCAAAATGATTCTTATCCATATTTTCTCTGTATCTTTTTTTATTATTTTTTTTTTTAATCTCATGAACCAAAGAAATCCTTATGGTTTGATACATAAAAAATTCTACATTATGTTTTACAGGTATACGAACGGGTTCGATAATAAATATTCCCTCTTTTAGGATTTTTGAAAGATTAAAATCCCGGATTAGCATTGGATCCAGAGTTAACTCCTCCTTCTTAATAAAGCCGAAACCAAACTTTGTTGTCATTCTGCTTTCCTTTTCCCATTCAAGTACGGACAGCGCATAATCGAATAATTCCAAAGTCAAAGGACTCAGGAGCCATTTCAATTGCAAAGCAAAAGATCCTTTCATGAACGCATCGAAGTCTATTTCCCAAGGCCAAATGCTTTTGTATTTCTTTTTCGTTCTACCCATTTTCATATCTGATTTCGTAGAAAGTTCTTCCATATATTTTTGTTGGTTTGAGAGAACAGATTCAGGGTTCCCTCGGTTTTGGGCATCTGATGTGAGATCTCTTTGACCTGTGGTTTTTTTTTCTTCTTGATTCTCTAATTCAAAAGATTTTTTTTCTTTTTCATTTGATAGTATAAGATCCCCCTTTTTCTTTTTAGTGATATTTTTATTTTGACTAACATCTTCATTAAAATGAAAAATAAGTGAATGAATTGGTATAAACCCCGGTTTCAATTTATATACATTAAAAAATAACTCAAATTGTGGGAATAACCAAGGTATCGGCTTCGAGACAGGACGATTGAGTCTTTCTTCATTCATTCCCATCCAATCAAAAAAAGAAAAGAAACCCTTTTGATTGGATGGGTTGATTTCTTTATCTTTATTAATTTTGAGATAAAAAAGACTTTTCGTATCAAAATATTTTCTATCTGTATTTTTTCTATACAGAAAATAATCTTTTCTTATAAAATTAGTAATAGGGATACTCGACCCCATATCAACCAATTTCGGTTTATGTATATTGTAATTATATGAGTCCTTTTTATCTTCATAATAAATTGATTGATATGCTAAAAGATCATATCTATACATTTTTTTAAAATGATCGTTTTTATTTAGCAATAACGAAAACTTTTCCTCTCTTTCAGATTCATCTGAATCCCGTTTGATTAAATTTTTATTTTCAACCCTACAATGTTGATTGACTATATTTCGCCATTTTTGCGGTACTAATTTAGACCATTTTAGCTCAGATAAATCGTATGGATAATGACTCTTTAACCAATTTTTCCATTGATTCATTCCAGAATTCTGAAGGTTCTTATGCTTTAATTCGGAAGAAATTATTCCTTGTCTTCGAAAATAATCTTTTATTTCATTCTTAATAAATAAAGATGCTCCGTCATATTGAAGGACAGATCTTAACTTATACAAGTTAATAACCTGGGTTTGTGATAATTTGTAAAATACATAGGCCTGTGACACGAGGGAGAATTTTAAAGAAACCCCCGACTTCGTCTGAATCTTATGACGAATACGAGAAGGTGAAAGTTTTTTTTGTATAGTTGAAATACGCTCAATGATCTTTTTCTCTTTTGTATCAACAATATATTTTTTTTTGAATTTACGAAAAAGTTTTATAATGTTCATGGGCCTATAAAGACTATTAGTAAGACGATTAATGATATATGGAAAGCTCTCTAGAAGGATATCTGTGTATATCCTTTCCACGATCCATTTTATAAAATAATGTGATTTACGGATTAATCGATCATTTCTTCTTTTTAATATCTGAAAAATATTTTTTAGTGATGCTAATTTTTGAGCACCATAACTTGTTTTGTTAGGACTAATATTTCTCTTTAGAGTTCGAAATCCATTTTTATTGTCTTTTGTAATTCTTTCTATTTGATTTCTGATTGTGCTTGTTCTATCAGTCAGATCTTTCATTTTAATTTCTGTCAGTGAATAATTTGTCCAATCCATAGATCGGGTTTGAATGGATGATTCATGAATCATCTGATTATTTTTTATAAAATATTTTTTTATTTCACTCGAATCCTCTCTCAATTTTTTTTGTTCTTTTTGGGCCTTTAGAAACAAGAATTTTGTTCTTTCTTTGAAACTTTTTAGACCTCGAAAACTCCACTTTCTAATTGCTTTTTGGAGTTTTTTCAAAGGGGGTCCAAAATAATAACAAAACAAAATACCAAGTCCTACGAGAGGAGAACCAAAAGGACGGTCAGTTTCCAGTCCCCAAACCGTTAAAAAAGCAGCAGGACTTTCCTGCTTTGGATTTGGATCACTACGAGAAGGTCGTATCTTAGATCGGTGCCAAGGTTTCAGACGGAAAGGAAATCGTATCATTATTTGTATACCCTCTGTGGCCCAGTTTTTAGTCCAAATTCCGTTTCTTCCTGGTTCTAGTACTGGCATACCATTATAGGTGCATATAACATACACTTCTCTATTGATCTCCCTTATATCCTGCTCCCACTCGGACTCTTGGCGTAATAAGAAACGGACAATATTTTTAGCTAGTATCAACGAAGGTAATACAATAGATTGTCTAAGCCTCGACTGAAGTTGTAAAATTAAAGCTCTTAGTCCATGAGCAAAAATAAGGATATCATAGAGGTCTGATATTCTTTCTCGTGTCCTTTCTATTCGTTCCATTTCCGTCTGCCCGTCCTGCCCCTTTTCCATTTCATTGACTTCTTTTTGAATTTCTTCGTAGCTTTTGTTTTCCTCCATGTACATTTTTTTTTTTTTTTTCAACCTCTTTATTCTTTTTGCTACGCTTCCTTTTATACCCTTTATAAAAATGTCTTGTATTAGGTCGGAAATATCAATTACTGATAATATGAATGGTTCGAAAAGAACATCCCAAGAAAATCCTACTCTGTCGAAAAAAAGTGGGGAATACGGATATAAGGGAAACATTTTCCCCGTAAGGGTTTTACGTCTTTGAACACGCATAGAACCTGTGATTATGTCTCGACGAAAATCCGCTTCATAGGGATAATCTATCATATCCACTTCTTCTATTTCATCAGGCTTCGTCATAGTTTTGATACTAGGGTCGGCATTCTCTGCCTCCTCCGGACCCTGCGTAAAAAGAACTATACGTTTCGCCCTCCTCGAGCGAATTTGATGATCTACTATCCACTCTTCCCCCTCTTCCGTTGCTGTAGTTTTTCCGAGTTGTTCTACCTCGCTGAATAATTTGTATGACCATTGGGGGACTTTTTTATTTATTACAATCGATTTTTTTCGAGTTGTTTTTTCCATGGGAGGAATTATGGCTGTATCGCCTATTGGTTGAATGATGGGATCAATTATGACTCTTTCGATTAAAAATTTCAAAACTTTCTCTGGATCTTCTGAATCAATTCGTCTTTGTTCCGGAAATAAAGAAATTACTTTCAAATTTGATGTTGATTCTTCAGCAAATTCATCGATTAAAAGACTCAATTCTCTTGCTAATGATTTTTTATCCAATGTATATATTTTCTGTCCCAATTTCTCTTCCAATTTCTGGTCCAATTTCTCTTCCAATGTCGCTATTTTCCCTTCCAATTTCTGGTACAATTCTTCAAAATTAGGAACATTAAGTTCCTTACCCTTAAAAAGAAGGATACTATGAACTTTATTGAGTTTATTTATCAAATTTGTCTCTATCGAATTTTTGACTGAAGTTTCATTTAGGATTGAAGGTAAATAAAAATTTTTAATTATTCCACGATAGGATCCGTTTAAGAGAGGATCATATATTTTAGGCAAGTATTCTTCTTTAGTTTTATTATTGCATAATCGAGTCTTTTTTTCGAGTACATCCAGATAAGGAGATCCTCTGTCCAGGGCTTCAATTCTATCTCTAAACTCGTTCCTTAGGCTCCTCCATTTTTTTTCATTGGTATAAATCCAACAATAATAATTATGCAGTTCATCATAGAAGAACTTATCCAGTTCATCACAGACGAATTTTTTTGTTGTAAAAAAATAAAAATACATTTTTTGTCGTAGCATTTCAAAAAAAGCGGATAAACTTGATGGATATGTAAAAGAAATTCTTCGTTTTCCATCACTTTGACATGTATAAAAAAAATATTGTGACA